GATCTATATATACGAATATATATAGTCTTCTCTATATAATAATAATGTATAACCATAGTATATAAATAGGTGGTATATCATTTTTTAGTTTTTTAGACAATTCCATTTTGTAAGTTTCTTTTTTTTTTATTGCGATTGGGTATAAACATCCACCTTATTTTTTAAATTGTATTGGGGTTGCTAACTCAATGGTAGAGTACTCGGCTTTTAAGAGCGACTCTCTTTTTTACACATTTCTATGAAGCAATCGGTTCGTCGATACTATTGGTAGAGCTTGTAAAACCACGACTGATCCAGAAAGGAATGACTGGAAAAAGTAGCATGTCGTATCAATGAAGAATTTTAAAAATATTTCATTCTTATAGGATCCAGCTCAAATTTTTGTTTGAATTTTTGGCTCGTAACAAAAAAAAATTCAGTTGGGTTTCATTAATAAAGGGATAGAACTTGGTGGTTCTAATTCTAATAGGGAAACAAAAAGCATCGAGCTTTCATTTCTTTTTTATTTGGATCATTACCCCATCTAATTGTACGTTAAAAAGAGGTTAGTGCTTGATGTGGGAAAAGCTTTTCTGGTGAATGGGTTATTTTTGTTAAGAGTCCTAACTATATAGCTATTTTCCATTATCTTTTGGTATTTTGGGGTAGCGATAAATGTGTAAAAGAAAGAGTATATTGATAAAGATATTTTTTCCAAAATCAAAAGAGCGATTAGGTAAAAAAAAAAATAAAGGATTCTTAATTAGCTCGTTATCCTAGAACAAAAATTAGGCGAAAAATCGATTACGATTAGAGAGAGTCCGTTGATGGGTTTGACTTGTTTTCTAGGTATATATATACCTAGAATTCTCTGTTTTGACCATATCGCACTATGTATCATTTGATAATCCAATGAATCTCTGATTCTTTGTTTGACCAAATAGACTTTTTTAATGGAGAAATATCAAGCATATTTAGAACTCCGTAGATCTCGATACCAGGATATCCTATACCCACTTTTTTTTCGGGAATCTATTTATGGACTAGCTTATGGTTATGAGTCCTTTTTTATAGAAAATGTAGATTATAACAATAAATTTAGTTTACTAATTGTAAAACGTTTAAGTACTCGAATGTATCAACAGACTCATTTCATTCTTTTTGCTAACGATTCTAACAAAAAGACTTTTGTGGGTTATAACTATAATTTTGATTCTCAAATAATATTAGAAGGTTTTGGTGTCGTCGTGGAGATTTTATTTTCTCTACAATTATTTATCTCTTCCTTAAGGGGATTAGAAAGCGTAAAATCTTATCAAAATTTGCAATCAATTCATTCCATTTTTTCCTTTTTCGAAGATAAACTGATATATTTAAATCATAAGTCAGATATACGAATACCCTATCCTATCCATCTGGAAATTTTGGTTCAAATCCTTCGATATTGGATAAAAGATGTCTCTTTCTTTCATTTAATAAGGTTGTTTTTTTATTACTATTATAATTGGAATAGTCTTTTTCCTCCAAAAAAATGGATTTCTACTTTTTTTTCAAAAAGGAATCTAAGAATTTTCTTGTTCCTATATAATTTATATGTATGGGAATATGAATCTATCTTTCTTTTTCTACGTAACAAATCCTCTCAGTTACAGTTAAAACATTTTCGCGTTTTTTTTGAGCGAATTTTTTTCTATGAAAAAATAAAACATCTTGTAGAAGTATCTACTAAGAATTGTTCATATACCTTATTCTTCTTTAAGGATACTTTCATCCATTATGTTAGATATCAAGGAAAATCAATTCTGGTTTTAAAGAATACTCCTCTTTTGATAAATAAATGGAAATACTATTTTATATATTTATGGCAATGTCATTTTGATATTTGGGCTGGACCAGGAACGATCTATATAAACCAATTATCTCAGTATTCATTTCACTTTTTAGGCTATTTTTTAAGTATTCCACAAAATCTTTCAGTAGTACGAAGTCAAATGTTGCAAAATTCATTTCTAATCAAAATTGTTATCAAAAAACTTGATACAATAGTTCCCATTATTCCTCTAATCAGATCATTGGCTAAAACAAAATTTTGTAATGTAATGGGTCATCCCATTAGTAAGCCGGTTTGGGCCAATTTCTCTGATTTTGAAATTCTTGACCGGTTTTTGCACATATGCAGAAATTTTTCTCATTATTACAATGGATCCGCAAAAAAAAAGAGTTTCTATCAAATAAAATATATACTTCGGTTTTCTTGTATAAAAACTTTGGCTCGTAAGCACAAAAGTACTGTGCGCACTTTTTTGAAAAAATTAAGTTCAGAAAAATTATTGGAAGAATTTTTTACAGAAGAAGATCTTTTTTCTTTGATTTTTCCAAGAACTTCTTTGACTTTGCGGAGGTTTTATAGAGGTCGGATTTGGTATTTGGATATTCTTTTCAGAAACGATTTCGTCAATCATTTAGAATTGAAAATAGGTTATGATACTTTTTAAATCGGTGTAAATTGATAAAACGAAAT